TAAAAATAATTTTATAGTAGAGTAGAAGCAATAGCAAGGCTTATTAAAAAAAAATTTATACTATTTATTACGGTACTATAAGCAAAAAAAGCCTTAATAAAACTCAAATCAAATAAAAGACTTATTATATATAATGAACCAAAAATTAAAAAAAAGACTAGTATAAACCAAACTAAAATGTAGAAACTAAAAAGATTTGAGGCTAATAAAATTAAAAAATACAAAAAAAAAATTAAAAAATAGTATGTTGTATAAAAAAAAATAGATAAAAAGGGTATACCTTTGTAAATCTCTATTTTAAATAAATGAAATGGTGTTAGACCAACTTTTAAAAAAAACCCTATTAAAAAAATAAAAAAAAATAATATTAAATTAAAATTATTATTAAAATAATTTATTTTTAACTCATATAACACCATTAGGTTTAAATAATTTCATTGGGTTGACCCTAAAAGAAATAATAAGTTTAAAAAAACAAATAAAAAAAAAATTGAACTAAAAAAGGTAGCTCAAAATTGAAAAAATAAAATATTTAAAAAATTTTTAGGTATAATTTTATTAAAATTATAAAAATTTGAATTATTTTTATAAAAATTTATTTTATTTTTATACCATATTTTTGAACAAACAAATTTATAAAAAATTAAATAAGAAACAAATTCTAATATAAAAAAAAAAGAAAAAATATTATCAGATAAAAAAATTAAAGGCAAGAAAACACTTAAATTAACTATTGAAAAAAAATAATCAAAATTATAATTTACAGAATTAAAAGACAAAAAATAAATATAAATAAATATTAATAAATTAAAAATTAAAAAAAAAAAAATCAAATTAAATGAAAAATTATTTAATAGTAAATGACCCCATAAAATAGAAATACTATAGTTTTTATAAAATAAAAACAACAATATTTGGTTTAAAGTTAATACTAAATTAAATTTGAATAAAAAATAAAAATTATTTTTTTTTAACAAATTAAACTTAGATATTTTATCTGAATTTATAATTCTTTTTTTTAGAGTATAAAAATTTAATTTAAAAAAAAAATACCAATAATAAAAGATTAAAATTAAAAAATAAATTAAAAAATTAATTTGATAAAAATTTATATTTAACAAATAAAAATTAAAAATTCGAAACATAAATAAAAAAGTTTTTATCAAAAAAAATTTTTTTTTTTAAACTTTTTTTGTTAAAAAAATTAATAAAATAAAAAAAATTTTTTTTTATTTTTAAAGTAAAAATAAAAATATTTTTAGGAGTTTTCTGCTTAAAAAAAAAAAAAAAAAAATTTATATAAAAGATAAAAAAAAGAGGATTTTTTTTTAAAAAATCAAAAAAAAATAAATTTAAATTATTACTTTTTAGCATTAATTTATGAAAAATTAAAAATTTTTAAAAAAAAATTAAAAATTAAATTTAATTTTGAAAAAACTTTATAATCTTGAAAAAAAAAATTAGATTTATTAAAATAAAAAACTATTTTTGAAAAAAATATTAAAAAAAACCTTATAGGGTTTTTAAAAAAAAATAATTTACAAAAAAAAAACGATGTTTTAAAAAAAAAATTTATTTTAAAAATTTTAATTTTAAAAAAAGAGTGTTTATTTTTCACTTTTGTTTATTTATAATTAACGGGTAAGAAAAAAAATTTTTTTAATTTAAAGTTTAAAAAAATTGAAAATTTTTTTTGATGGCATATATTTGTCTCAAATAAAGAAAAAAATTTAAAAAAAAAGGTAGTAAGTTTTAAAAGTTGTTTTGGGTTACTAAAGCTTAAAGTGTCGAAAAAAAGGGGTTTAAATAAAAAAGAACAAATAATATAATACCTACTTAATGTTAATTGGTGTCTGCTTAATTTGTTTTTATAAGGTGCTTTTAACACATTTCATATATTATTAGAGTATCTTGGTTTTATAAAAATTTTAACCAAATTGAACATATTTTTACTTGACTTTAATAAAACATTAAAAAAAAGTATAAAAACTAAAAATCTTTTACAAAAAATAATTTGTTTATTAAAATCTTTATTTTTAACATCAATTAAATTTTTAGGTTTAAAATTTGTAACATAATTTAAAACTATTTTTGGGTTTTTATTCAAATTCTACAATTTAAAAAATAATCGGAATATTATTAAGTTAAATTATTTAATTATAAGTTTATATTTAGAAACTAGACCAACTGATTTGTTTTTTTTTGTTCATAAAGAAAAAAATTTTTTTTTTTTTAACCTATAATATAGGTTATTTGGAAATTTTTTTTTAATATCATAATAAAATTTTAATAATTTAAATAAAAAAGAACCTTTGAGTTCAAAAAAAGTTGTATATTGTTTATATCTGTAATTAAACCTTAAAAAAGAACCCTTACCTTTACCCATTCTAGAGTTTTTGCTTTTTATAGAAATTAAGTAATTTTTTGGGAAAAAAAATCAAATTTTAATACCGGATCTATTTTTTTTTTTTGAAAAACTTAAAAGTTTGATTTTTCGTTTTAAAATAGCTAGGTGAATAAATTCTAAGTTACATCCTTTATTAAAGAAAAGACCATAATTACCAAACTTTAAAGAAGTGTCAAAACACCTTTTTAAGTTGTAACGCTTTTTAAATAAAACTGGAATTTTTTGTTTATCTTGTTTTTTTTTATCATTTTTTTTAGATAAAACTACCAAAAAAGAAACAAATTATATATTATTTAATTAATTTGAATTTAAGTTTACTAAAAATTCTTATTTTTTGCTTAAAATAAAAAAAATAAAAATTTTTTTAAATTAAAAAAATAAAAAATAAAATAAAATAAAAAATAAAAAATAAAAATAAAAATAAAATAATTCCAAGTATAAAAAAAATCATATAAATTAAAATTAGCTGTATTATATAAATAACAAAAATTAAGCTCTAATAAAGAAAAAAACGAGTTTAATTCAAAAAAATTAAATCTAGTAGTTAAAAAATTAAATTCTTTTGAATAAAAAATATTTAAATAATAAACATACCTTTTATTTAAAATAAAATTATTTAAATGGTTAAAAAAATTACAATTAAATATTATATTTTCTTTGATTATAATGTTATCCAAAAAAATTAAAACTAAATTAACGTTATTGTTAAAATTAAATAGGTTTGAATATATAATTATAGTTAATATAAACAAAAAAAATAAAAAATGAAAAAAATCTAAAAATATAAAAAAACTAAATAAAAAAAACTCTAATAAAGATACTTTAAAAAAAAAAAAAAAAAAAAGTATGTATAATTTTTAAAAATTATAAAAAAAATTATAAAAAAAATTATAAAAAAAACATTAACATTGATATCAAAATAAATTAAAATATTTTTATCATATATAAAAAAAAAAAATAATTGTAAAATAAAAATAAAATAAATAACTATATAGCCGAATAGGTTATTTAGAAAAAAAAAATTAACTTTAATATTAAAATTGAAATTGAAAAAATAAAATAATTTATACTTAAAGGTTAAAAAAAAATAAACATATAATAAAAATAAAGTTAAAAAGGATAAATAAATGGAATCTAAATTTTCGAATGGTAGGAAATTGTGTAAAGAAGTTAAAAAATTATACCTAACTATAAAAATAAATATTGTAAATTTTAAAAATAATAAAAAATTAAAAAAAAATTTAAAAAAAAAATTTAAATTTTTATTTAACCTGTGGTAGATTATAAACGAATTTATTAACAAAAAGTAAGAAATAACCTCTATTATGTCTCAATTTCACCAACTATTCCACATTAACTCTTGTGTAGCTCACCAAGCCCCTAAAAAAATAGAAAGAATTAAAAATAAAATTATATAATAACAATAATTGTAATATTTTGGGTTGATTAAATAAAAAATTAAATAAAAAAAAAAAAAAGAATAACAAAAATACAATATTAATGGGTGTAAAAGTATAAACCCGTTTATTAAGTTTAAGTTAATATTAAATTGAAAGTTTAAAAAATCTTTTAAACCTATAAAAAAATAATTAATAGAGTTTAGTTGTATTATTGGGTATAATAGTAAAATAAAGTAATTTAAAAACCATTTTTTATTTATAAAAAAGTAAAATATAAATATATTGGTAAAAAACATTAAATTAAAAAATTCATTATTTAATATATTCAAATAAAAATAAAAATAGGTTAAATCTGTATTATGGTTATAATTTTTGAAAAAATTAATTAATATAGAATAAAAAACTAATAAGTTACCAAATACAATGTTATTGTTTTTTATTTTATTTTTATTATATATATTCATATAACTTAATAAAAAAAAAATTAAAAAATTTATATTAATAAAAATTATTTTATTTAGGTAAAGTTGATAAAAAAAAATTTAAAAAATAAAAAAATAAAAAAACAAAAAAACAAAACCATTACAAATGAAAATAAAATTGTTTTTATTAAAAATTATAAGTTCCTTTTTTTTTTTAGAATAAGTTCTTTCTGTTTTATTTTTGCTTCAAATAAATATTTATAGGAGTATTTATAAAGCATTTTAAATTTTTTTATTTTTAGCTTCAAATAAATATTTATAGGAGTATTTATAAAGCATTTTATAATCGTCGTATTCATCAAAACCATTTAAATATGTTTTTGGATTAAAGTTTTTTTTTCTTTTTAAAGCTTTGTATGCGTCAAATATGTCACCGTACGTGTCTTCCATATATTTGTTATAAATGTAATAAATATTTAAATCATCTTTATCATATATTTCGTAATCTTTATAAGCTTTGTATATGTAGGCTCTGTAAGTCTTTTTATAAATATTCCTTTTATCAAATAAATACGCCTTATTACCATAGATTATTATATACGTGTTATCTTCATTGTACATGGGGTATTACTATAATTTACTAAAAAAAAGTCTTTTTTTCCTTGGTTTTTTAAATTTTTATTTTTTTATCGCGTTATATTATTTTAATTTTATTTTTTTTATTAAAGTGTGTTATAAATATATTATTATTATAAATATATTATTATTATAAATATATTATTATTATAAATATATTATTATTATAAATATATTATTATTATAAATATATTATTATTATAAATATATTATTTATAAATATATTATTATTTTATTTTTTTATCGCGTTATATTATTTTAATTTTATTTTTATAAATATATATTATTATAAATATATTATTATTATAAATATATTATTATTATAAATATATTATTATTATAAATATATTATTATTATAAATATATTATTATTATAAATATATTATTATTATAAGTATTTTAGTATAAGTATTATATTACTAATAAGTATTTTAGTATAAGTATTATATTACTAATAAGTATTTTAGTATAAGTATTATATTATTAATAAGTAAATATAATATAATATATTATAATACTTTATAATATATTATATTATATTACTAATAAATATATTATTAGTATAAGTATTATATTACTAATAAGTATTTTAGTATAAGTATTATATTATTAATAAGTAAATATAATATAATATATTATAATACTTTATAATATATTATATTATATTACTAATAAATATATTATTAGTTTTTAGTATAATATTATATTACTAATAAATATATTAGTATAAGTATTATATTACTAATAAGTATTTTAGTATAAGTATTATATTACTAATAAGTATTTTAGTATAAGTATTATATTATTAATAAGTAAATATAATATAATATATTATAATACTTTATAATATATTATATTATATTACTAATAAATATATTATTAGTATAAGTATTATATTACTAATAAGTATTTTAGTATAAGTATTATATTACTAATAAGTATTTTAGTATAAGTATTATATTACTAATAAGTATTTTAGTATAAGTATTATATTACTAATAAGTATTTTAGTATAAGTATTATATTACTAATAAGTATTTTAGTATAAGTATTATTTTTTTTTATCAAAAAATAAATCCTTTTCTCTAGAAATTATTTTTTTTTTTAAAAACCTTTTTATAACTTTTCTTTTTTTAAGCTTGGTGGTTGAATAATTTAATGTTTTTTTTATAAACAGATAAGAAATGTTTAGGTTTTTTACCATTTTTTTAATATAACTGTATATATTAGTATTTTTTTTAAAATTTTTTATAAAAATTAAAAAAGAATACTCTTTATTATATTTAAAAAAAATTTTTTCTTTTATTATTTTTAAAGTTTTTAATATAATTTTATTTTTTGTTTTAAATGAGATTTTTTTTAAACTATTTAGTTTAATTAAATTTTTTAACGAAAACGTTAAAATTGTTTTATTTCTTTTTAAATCTAAAATAGAAAAAAAACATTGAGATTCTTTTATATTCAAGATTAATATTAATTTTTTAGATTTCCCCAAATTATTGTAGTCAAACCTATTTAATATTAAACTCTTATAAAAGAAAATTAAATTATATGTATATTTAATTTTTTTTAAATTAAAAAAATCAAATTTAAAAATTTTTTTTTCTTTGTTTTTACTAAACAAAAAAGGGTGATTAATAGGAATTGAACCTATAACCTCTAAAGTCACAGTTTAGCGCTCTACCAATTAAGCTATAACCACCAATTTTTATTTTTTTTAATATTGCCAATTCATAGCATTCATTTGCCAATCATAAATTAAAGAAAAGACTATTAACAATATAAAAACCATTAATAAAAAAAACTGAAAATAATTTAAATTATATATATTAAACAAAGCTGGATAAATAAAAACAAATTCTATATCATACAATATTAAAAAAACACAAATTAAAGCGAAATTTAAATTTATTTGAATATTTATATCATCTAAAGTATTAAAACCACATTCATAGAATTTTTTTTTATAAAAATGATTTTTTTTTTTAAAAAAATAACCACCAGCTCAAGTTAAAAACCAAAATATTAAACAAAATATTAAAATATTTTCTAAAAATAAAAGAATACCTGCACTACCCATTCTTCCTTTTTATTTTATCCTTTATTTTATCCTATTAATATAAACACTTTCTATTAAAATTTCCAATTTTTTTTTACTAAACTTAAGTTTCTGTTTTTATTTAAAACAAATTGATTTAAAAACTTTATTTCATTTATAAAATTAAGCTCTTTATTTAGGTTTTTAAAATTTATTATTAATAAAAACCCAATTGAAAACTCTAAACCAGCCAAACCTAACAAAAAAAAACTTGTAGAAAATATATTTAAATCGTCATTAGTACCACCTAATAATATAGAATAGCAGTATAGTATTACTCATATAAATTCAGAATAAAACAATAAATTAATAAAATTAGAGGAATTTATAATAAAACCGGATACAGATAAAAAGAAAAAAAAATTTCAGAAATTTAATCAGATATGCACCATCAAAGTTATTTATAATTTATAGAAAAATAAATTTATAAAAAAAAAAAAAAATTAAAGTTCAACATTATCATTATTTAAATAACTTACATTTTCTTCAAAAAAATTATAAAAAACATCAGATAAACCTTCACTATTAAAATCCTTTAACATAGGGTATTCGTCTTTTGAATAATCTAATAAGAGTTTTCGTAAGTCTTTTTTAAAACTAAAGTTTATATTAAACATTTCACTAACTTCACGTTCCAACCAACCCGCATTCTTATAAATACTGTCTATTGAAAATATATTTTTTTTATTTTGGTATGTTATAAAAGTTAATTTTGTTTTAATAGAAAAAAAATAGTATATATAAAAAATTAAATTTCTATTTTTTTTAAACAAAATTGTTAAATCTTCTATTATTTTGTTATATTTTAATGAATCTATGCTTGATAATTCTATAAGCATTGACCCTGTTAAACTAAATTCATTTTTTAGAATTTGGTTTAATAAAAAAATAGAATTTGGTTTAATTAAACAGATATAATGGTTTGGTGTTAATTTCTCTGAAGTAAAAAATTTTAAGTCGTCTTTTTCTAAAATAATAAATATATTCAGAGGGAATTCATATTTTTTATACATTTAACAAATTAATTTATTTTATATGGCTGTGCAAAAAAATAAAAACTCTAAAGTAAAGAAAAAAAAAATAATCTTATTTAAACTTAAGTCATTAATTATTAAAAACAAGTTTATTAAAAAAAAAAAAACATTTAATTTTTTAAAATTTCTTTAACATATGTTTGTTTTTAATAAACCATGTTTTTTGGTGTACTTATACACATACACTATTATTAGTAAACTACACGTTTATTAATTAAGAATTATATTTAATTTGTTTAAATATTAATTCAATTCTTCAAATGTTTATTTTCTAAACATTTAGAAGTTGGAACAAGTAAGTTGTACTTCTGCCCAATATCTAAACCTAAACCTCTCCAACCTTATTAAATATTTTTCAATTTTGTCGGTAAGTTTTCATGATATAAGCTCTTTATTTGGGTTTTTTACTTTTTTAGTTATTTTTTCCCAGTTAATAAGCGGTATTATGTTAGCTCTAAGTTTAATCCCAGAACCCATGTTAATACCTATTGTAAGAGAAGAGGAAGATCTAGAAGATCTTTACACCGATGACTTCTTTTGATTACATGAACGTGGCGTAGATTTGATATTTATATTTTCTTATATACATTTATTTAGAAAATTATATCTAAATCTATTTGAATACGAACATGAAGCAGCTTGAAAAAGTGGTGTTTTCACTTTTTTAGTTTTCCAAGTGGTAGTTTTTTGTGGTCTTGTTTTATGTTGTACGCATTTAAGTGAAATAACTCTTACAATTGCGGCTAATATATTACATACTTTTTTTTTCTTTTATGGAAAATTTTATTGATGGGTTTTTACAGATAAACAATTAAATTGTGATACTTTAATAAGGTTAGCCTACGCTCATTATTTATCTGCTTTTTATGCAACATATATAGCAATCTTTCATGGTGTTGATATGCATTATGATTGAAAAAACGAAACATCTTATGATGGCCTTGATCCTGAATTAATATGATGGGATGAAGCTTTATCTAACGAACTTACAAGCACACAAGTTGTAATGTTTACTGTTATATGTATTTTTTATCTATTTTATCAAGACTCAGAATGTTTAAGTTATGAGATTTTTATGTGAGGTGATATAGGCCTGGCCCCTGATATACGTTTCTATGGTGTAGCACCTCATTGATATTTTAGACCTTTTATGGCTTGATTAATTGCTTGTCCGCACCATAAAACAGGTATTTTTGGTTTACTTTTATTTTTCTTTACATTATTCCATCAAGTAACATTACATGGTTTATCTAGTAACCTTTTTTACTCAGAAAGAAGTTTACTGGTAATAAAAAAAAAATTAGAAAAAAATAATTTACATGTAACTGATTATTCTAACCAAGAGTTAAGCTTATATTTTTTGATATGCTATGTTATATTTTTAAGCTGTTGTTTATATACAACCTCTTTTTTACCTTATGGTAGGTTTTATAACAGGCTTGGTGGTAACAATGGTATGTTATTTGCTTATTTATACATATTCATATACTTAAGTTTTTATATTTTTAGAAGACCTTATTTTTTAGAATTTTATAGTTTTTTTTTATACTATAAAGTTGATTATTTAAAAAATTTTTTAAAAAAATTTTTTATAAATAAAGGTAACTAACTTTTAAATTTTAATATTTAGGTTAGATAGTTTTTTTTCTATATCAAATTTTTTAATACTAGATGAGTTTTATTTTTTTTATTATTTTAGTTTTTATTTCTTTTTAATTTCGTTATTACACTAATATAATATACATATACTTAAGTACAAATAAAAAATTATCACACGTTTTATAAATATTTATAAAATAAAGTGTGTATAAATGTCTCGTTTTAAATATTTTTTAAAAAATCTCGAGAACTATATTCTTTCTGAAATACATGAAAAAAACCTATTAAAACTTATTTTTAACTCTATTTTAAATAAAATTTTTACTGAAAAAATAACATCAAATCGTTTTTTTATTTTTTTTAAAAATTTAATAATTAAAATAAAAAACTTTGATTTTAATAAATATATTGTTTTATATTTTAATCTAAAAAACTCTTATAAACAGTCTTTTTTAAATAAATTATTATATATATACAATAAATTAAGATTTTATATTCTCAATCTTTTAGAAATAAAAGCATTTAAAGTTTTTATTCTTTTATTATTACTTTTTTTATTACCTCTTTTAACTTATATTGTTTTTTTTAAACTTTACAATATATTAAACACTATTCCTGTTTTTTTTTTTTTTGAAATTTTCTTTTTTTTTACTACACTGGTTAGTTTTTTTTTTCTTAGTTTTTTGGGTTTATACGGTGTTTTTTATTTGAACCTAATTAGTCTTTTTTTATTTTTTATTTCTACTATTTTTTACTTTAAACAGTTTTTTTTTAACAATGTTGTTTATAAAATTGTTATATCTAAATGGGTTATATTAAATTATAATTTTATAATAAACTTCTCTTTTGTATTTGATTTAGTTTCTTTTAGTTTCATGTTTTTAACACTTTCTATAGGTTTTTTTGTTTATATTTATGCTTTTTCTTATTTTAGGTATGAACCTTTAGTTGAGCGTTTTATTCTACTATTAAACTCATTTATGATAAGTATGATATTTTTAGTAACATCTAGCAATTTTATAATGCTTTTTTTAGGTTGAGAGTTAATAGGTTTAACGTCCTTTTTTTTAATTAATTTTTGAACTACAAGAGTATCTACATTAAAGGCTGCTTTTAAGGCTTTTTTTTTTAATAAGTTTAGTGATTTTTTTCTTTTTTTTTCAATTTTAATTATTTTTAATTTTTTTTATGATTTTGATATTTTAAACTTTAACTCAAATATCCATCTTTTTAAGAATTTAAGCTTAAATTTTTTTTTAATTAATATAAATTATTTAGAGTTAACTTCTATACTACTACTATTATGTTCTTGTATTAAATCAGCTCAATTTGGGTTTCATATCTGATTGCCAGATTCTATGGAAGCACCTGTACCAGCGTCAGCTTTAATACATTCAGCAACCTTAGTCTCAGCGGGTATATTTTTAATCCTAAGACTATCTCCTTTATTTGAATTAAGTTATTTTTTTTACTTTTTTATACCATTAATTGGTAGTTTTACAGCCTTTTATGGTGGTTTTATTGCTATGTTTACCTCTGATGTTAAAAGAATATTAGCTTATTCTACTATAAGTCATTGTGGTTTTTTAATGGTTTTGTGTTCAACATTTTATCAAGAAGCCGTTATTTTATATTTGTATGTTCATGGTTTTTTTAAAGCTTCTGTTTTCCTATGTGTAGGTAATGTCATAAGGTTTAGTAAAAACTATCAAGATTTTAGATTTATGGGTAATTTTTATAATTATTTACCTTTAGATTGTTTTTTAAGTTTTATTTGTCTTTTTAATTTAGCGGGCCTCCCATTCTCATTTGGTTTTTATGTAAAACACTTTTTATTTATAACACTAAAAAGTTATTTTTTACTTTTTTATTTTTGTTATTTTTTTTGTTTAATTGGTGCTTTATCAGGACTAGTATATTCTTATAGGTTGTTTTATAATGTTTTTTTTGAAGTTAAAAAAGGAAAAAAAAATATTTATATATTTAACCAAAATTTATTTTTCTTTAATAAAAATTTTTCTTTAAATTCTTTTTTAGCTGATATTTCAATAATCTTTTTGATTATATTCTCATATTCTGTTATTTTTACTATTTTATTTAATTTTGTAAACTTAAATTTTTTTTTAAGCGATTTTAATTTTAATTTAAGCCTATCAAATTTTAATAATTTTAGTTTTAGTTCTTTTGATTTACTATTTAATTTAAGTTTTTTTAATTATATATTTTTTTTTATCATTATTGTTATTATTTTTTTTAATGGACGTTACATATATAATTCGTATTTAAATTATTACTTATATATTATATATTTTATTTTATTTTTTTTTAATTACAACTATGTTTTATAATTTTATAATTTATAGTATTAATTATAATTTTTACGTTATATGTATATATATATATATTATTTTTTTCTTTTTAATTATAATTATGTATTATAATTATTTATAAAAATAATTATAATTTTTACGTTTTTAAAAAAACGTTTGTGAGGAAATATTTTAACCGAAGTATCTTTTCAATCTAACTTTAATATTGGTTTTTCTAATAACAGGTCTGATGTTTTAATACATCTTACTCAATGACAGTATTGGTGGTGATTTTGATTCACTTTTCTCTGGGTCTTGTATTATTTAATAATAGCCAAGACTATAAGATTTAGAGTGTTAAAGTTTAGACCTAGAATAGCTACTAGTTTTAGATCTAGGGGTAAATGAGGTGATTTATTAGTTTGTCTTATACCAATTTCTTGGTGTATAAACATTCTAATTAATTCAAATTTTTTATTAAAACTAATAGAATGGCAAAACGAATCCAGTCTTTTTACTTTAAGAATAAGGGGTAGACAATGGTATTGGGTGTATAAATTTGATTTAAAAAACATAACAGATATTATTTCCGCTCCTAAAAATATAGGAAGAAATAGATGGGTTATGAATTTTTTTAATGAATTGGAAACCTCTGACAATTACTTACATATTTTACAGCTAAGATCACAAAATAAGTGGATTAAAGAATATTCAAATGAGGTTTTTAATAAAAATACAAAAATTAAAAAATTTAATTTAATGTCACCACAAGAAAAATATAAATTTTCTCTCGAACAAACTTATAGTTTTATAGAAAATAAAGAATATTTAGATAATTTATATGGTTTGTTTTATAAAGATAACACCAATTTAAATATCAACGACCTAACATTAAATAAAGAATTATTAGATAATAATTATAAATTTTTTAACCCCAACTCAAACCAACAAGAGTATTATTATTTAAATATTAAAAATAAAAAAAAATTTTGAAATACAAAAAAACCTTATAAGATAGATACTGACACGTTTAATACCGATTCTTTAAAAAAAAACGAGTTTTTCTTAAAAAGAAAAACCCAGGGTAAAATAAAATCTCAGCTTTGAACTAAGTTAGATTTATTGGAAAAATTTGAAATTTTTAATAAAAAAAATTTTTCAGATTATAGTGAATTCTCTCGTTTTTGAAAAAGAAGTTCTGGTAAAAACTCACCTTTAAAAATAATAAAATATCCTTTAGATATAGACTATAACAACGATCGTTGTCTTGATTTATTAAAGTTCAGGTTTAATGAGGAAAATTCGAATTTTAATAATAAAAATGTATCAAACTCAACTTTCTTAACATTTAAACAAAAAAGATATAAAAGAAAATCTAAAATTTTAGATCATATATTATATTACAAAAATGATATAGGTGCTAATACAAAAAAAATAAAATACTCTGGTAAACTTTTTTTAAAAAACAATTCTATTTTTTTAGACAACTCTATTATAGACATAGATAACATAAAAAACTATAGAATGTTTAAAAAAAATAAAAAAAAATTTGATTTAACTCCTGTTGCTTATTCTAAAAGACTTTTAAGAACCCAACGTACTTTAGTTTTACCCGCCCATGTCAATATAACAGCTATTACAAACTCATATGATGTTGTACATTCTTGATTTATACCTGGTTTAGGTTTAAAGCTTGATTGTATACCTGGTAGAGCAACACACCACACCTTTTTTATAGATAATGTTGGTTTTTATTATGGCCAATGCGCTGAAATTTGTGGAAGATACCACCATCACATGCCTATTAGAGTTTGTGCCCTACCATTTGAACATTTTTTAGTTTGATGGAATTCTTTTGGTCTACCAAAGTTATTGTTTACCAACGTTGACAATAAAAAATGCTCACACGAGTATTCTTTTAGAAAATATTCTTGGTAGTTTTAAATAAATAAAGCTTTTTAAATAAATAAAGCTTTTTAAATAAATAAAGCTTTTTAAATAAATAAAGCTTTTTAAATAAATAAAGCTTTTTAAAGGTTGTTAACAATTTTTTTAAATAGGTGTGATTTTAGCTTTGGATTAATGCTAATTAGATGCCTAATACATGCGAGTTTTATAAATTTAATTTTAATTTTTTAATTAAAAATAAGTTTTAAATGCGAAAAGGTGAGTAATAGACGAATAAAAACCTACAAAGTGATTTTAACCATATATTTTATTTTATAAAAACTTATTTAATATTTATCTAAGTTTTAATAATTTAAGCTTCTATGCTTTAACTTAAACTATAAAAAACTTATTATTTATTTAAATAATTTTTTTTTATAGAAAACTTAAAAGTTGGTAATAAACCAGTTTATAATTTATTTTTATAAATTATAAAAGTAATTTTTGTAGATTTTTTTGTCCAAGATTAAATATTTAATTCATAATCGTATTAAGTTAAAAATCTTTAATTGATTTGAGAGATCTATCAGTCACACAGGGTATGAAAACAACCCTGCCCCTTCAACGGCAGCAGTAAGGAATTTTGGGCAATGTATTTTAAGTATGACCCAGCAAACTAATGGAAATGATCAAGACTATTCCCATAAATAGTTGTAAAGTTTGTGCGTTAAATAAAATAATGATAAAAATTTAAAAGAGAAGCTATGGCTAATACATGTGCCAGCAGCCGCGGTAATACATGAGTAGCAAGCATTATCCGAATTAATTGGGTGTATAGCATACGTAGACGGTAAAGATAAATATTTTTTACTAAATTAAACAATAGGAAAAAAAATTATTTTCTTTTACTTGAATTTTATTTATAAATAAATAACGCTTAACAATTAGCATTAAAGTGCATAGAGTTGTTAGGAATTTTCAAAGGCGGAGGCAATTTATTTCTTAAAATTGACGTTGATGTATGAAAGCTTAGGTATCGAACAAAACAAACACTTGTTAGTCTAAGCTGTAAACTATAAGTATTATCTTTATCTTAAAATTGGATATAAGATTAGTTAACATGTAGAATACTTCACCTGGGTAGTACAGTCGCAAGATTGAAACTTAACAAAATTGGCGGGAATTTGTTCAAACGGTGGAACATGTGGTTTAATGCGATAATCCACGCAAAATCTTACCAGAATTAACTATTCATTTTTATTTTATATTAGTTTATAAAAATATTGAAATGTTTTTAGTATTGCATGGCTGTCGTCAGTTCGTGTTTTGAGACCTAGAATTAAGTTTTTTAACGAACGAAACCCTTAAAATTAGTGTTAGTGGTTTTTTATTAACTACTTTCTAATTTTTTTTATTAACTATTTAATTTTTTTAAATAATTAATTATTAATAAAATTAGGTAGGCTGAAGTCAAGTCCTTATGGTCTATGTATTCTGGGCTACACACGTGTTACAATGGTAAAAACAAAAAGTTACTAAAACGAAAGTTGGAGTAAATCTTTAAAAATTACCTTAGTTCAGATTGTTTTTTGAAACTCAAAAACATGAAGATGAAATCGTTAGTAATCGTAGAATAATATGCTATGGTGAAATTTATGTCAAATTTTGCACACACCGCCCATCACGCCCTGAGATTTTTTTTAATTGGAAAACACTTAATTAAAGAAACATAGTATTTTATGTTTTATTAAAATTTAAATTTTTTAAATATTTAATATAATGGTGTTTAATATTAGAATTGATATTTGGGTGAAGTTGACACAAGGTACTGGTAGGGGAACCTGTTGGTGAATTAAATAATTAATTCTTTTTTATTAAAATACTTCAGACCTAATCACGTAGGTTTATTTAGTTTGTTAAATTTTTTACTTTTTGAAATTGTTAATTATAATGTTATTTACGATTTTTTATGTTTAATTGTAATTTTTAGTTTTTTTAAAACTATATTATTAGGTTTAATTTTTGAACTTATATGACCAACACACTTTTTTAATAAAAAAAATAATATTAATTTCAGCTCAAAAAGATTACGCTCCTTTAATGAGAATTTAATAAAGTTTTTTAATCCAAATGATTTTTATTTAAATTATTATTTTGTTTTTTTTAAATTTTTTTTTTTAAATAGATTTGTTAAATAAAATTTATTATTTATTTATTATGATAAACTAGGATATTTTTAATTTTTAATTCTTTGTTATTTATTTAGATTATCTCTATTATAGAATTATAATCTAAACAAAGATTATGTTTTCTATATTTCCCTTAATAATTTTTATTATAAATATTATTATTTATAAAAACTCTTTAAAAAGTTTTGTTAAAATTTTATTTAAAAATATTTTAAATAAACATTTTTATGGGCTTTTTTTAAAAAAAACTGAAAAAAGTAAATTTAAAGGTTATTTTTTTAATATAAATTTAAATTTTTTAAAAAAAAAAAAAGACCTCAGTTATTTGAGAACTTTTATAAAAACCTTAAACCACTATAAAGCACACTCTGACAGTTTAAAAAATATTTTTAATATAGATAGTTTTTTAATTTCTTTTTTTTTTTTAAATAATGTTATTTTTAAGAAATACCGTAAAGTTAATTTTTTAAAAAAAGATAATATACAATACTGTGTTAATGATTATTATGAGTTTTTAATTTTTTTTATACCATATTCAAATTATTTAAATATTTATTTAGATAAAAATCTAAATAGCTTTTATATTTTAAAGAATACTATAAAAAAAAATAAAATATATTTAAATGCAGTAGAAAAATTAAAAAATTTTTATGAATATAAATATCTAACCAAGAATAATCTTTTAGAAAGTTATAAAACTAATATTTTAATATTTAACGATAAAAAAGATTTTTTTTATAAAAATATGTTTACAAACAACTATTATAATTATTGAAATAAAAAAAATTCAGATTTTTCTAATTTTGAGCATTTGAACATAAAAGTATATAATACCTATATTAATAAATTTTTTAGTATGGAAAGTTTAAATAAATTTAATATTTTTTTTTTAAGAAAAAATAGAATTTTTAATAAAGGCAGGTATTCAAGAAATAGGCAAAATTATAGAACAGGTTTTTATTGGTGTTTATATGTTAATATAATAGCTGTTTTTGGTATATATTTCTTTTTTTATAGGTTTACATTTAATTTTGGATATATATGATGGCTTATTTATTTATTTTTTTTTATTTTTTTTTTTAACAAATTTTTTAAGTATAAACTTTTTAACCCATATAACTACTTTAATAATGTATATAATATCTTTTATTTTTATTTTAATATATTTAATAATGTTTCAAATTCTTTTTTTAAATTTATTATTCTTTTTTTAAATAAAATTGCTAAATTTTATAATAATTTATTAATTTTAATACGTTTTTATATATAATAACTATAAACTTATATGTAAATAATAAATACTTATTTTTAAGGAAATAGTTTAAAGGTAGAACTATGGTCTTCAAAACCATTGATGTGGGTTCAACTCCCTCTTTCCTTGATTGTTTATTTTTTTTTTTTTGTATACAAATTTAATATTTTTTTTTACTTTAACGTCATTTCAAGAAAATAAAAATATAATTATAAGTTTACTAAAAAGTTATTTTATGGGTATTATTTTAAAAAGTATACTCTTTATTTATTTAAAAAAATTTTATCAGTGATTTACGCTTTTATTAAAATATAAATGAGATTTTCTTTTAATAAATGTTATACCTAATGATGGTATAAAAAAAAAAAAACATTTAACAAAAAAAAAAAATAGTTGATTAATAAATATAGGTTTTTTTTCACATAAAAAGTTTAAAAAATTAAGATATATATTTTTGGACGTGTTATATGTGTTTTTTTTTAAAATCTCTTTGTTTGGTTTTTTTTCTAAAAATAGGTTTTCTATTAGAGAAGAGCAAACATTATTAATTCAAATTTACAAACACTTTGGTTATTTTAATAATTTAAATTTTTTATTAAATGGTTTTATTTCTTTTTGAAAATTTTTTAGATTTTGGTTTTTAGGGGGTTTCTTAATGATCTCTTTTTTTTATTATTTTTTACTGTTAAGGTCTCTTCCTTTTCAAAAAATATTTTTTATTTGATTTTCAGTATCAATGTTATTTTATTTATTAATATCTGGTTTTGTTTTTTTTATAAAAAAATATAGAACATCTAAATATACATCAGCTATTCAAAGATTTTGAAGAAGAAGTTTGGCTTTATTTTGGTTGATAGAAATTTTTTTATTTTTAATCTTTTTTTATCTCACCTTAAACGCAAATAATGAATCTTTTTATATGTTAGATCCTATACAAACATATAAAACACACCTATTTTCATGAAGGGTTTTTTTATTTAAAATAATACCAATAACCTTAATAATAGTTTTATCTTATTTTAGTTTAATAATATTAAAATGAAATATTTTTTCAAAAAATAATTTATTTTTTTTTTTTATAACACTTTTATTAATATATGTTGTTTGGGTTGAATTTTATCAATTCTTCCATTTAGTAAGTTTTTATAACAATTTTTTTTGAATCTACGACTATGACGATCATTTATGATTTTTAGAATCTGATTCAAAAAGAACAAGAATTGTTAATAACTACGTTACAATTTGTCTAATAGCCAAGTTTTGACATGTAATATTTATATTTATTTTTTGGATTTTTTTTTTACTAAGAGGTAATGAATTAAACATGTATAACTATCCTATACTTTCATCTAATATTCAAAATTTTTTAATGCTATATATTTTATCTTGGATATATATGTACCCTTGAATTAAATTTGTTTTACGAAGATTTTTAAATATACCTTATTTTTGGTTTTATACTTCTCCTAGATTTTTATTTTTTAGGGTTTTTTTTAATGATTTAAAAATTTTATACTTCTCTCTAATTAATTTTTTTTCTAATAACCTTGTATACTTAAACAGTTTTAAACAATCCCCTTTTTATTATTTTATAGAGTCGTCTTATAATACAAATTATGTTTTATATTATTTACATCATATAAGATGTAATTTTTTAGAAAAATTATTAACAATACTATAATATGCTATATACTAGATATTATATCTATATTTTATTATACATATATATATTTTTATATTATAATTATTTATTTTTTTATTTATTAGATATACACATTTTAGTTTATTTTTTATTTTTTTTTTTTATTAATTTAAGTTTTATAAAATTATATTTATTTAATTTTTTATTTTATTTTATTTTATTTTTTTGATCTTTTATAATTTTATTTAATTTTTCTTTTATTTATTTTTATATGTCATATTTATATTTATATGCTTGAAATTTTATTTATTTTTTTGTATATATTTATATATTTTAAGTTTTTAAGAAATTTTTAATATAAATTTTTTTTATAAAGATTTAATTTTTTTTTTTAGTGGGTTCTTATACAATACAGATACTAGTTTTAAAATAAAATTTTTAAAGTTAAAGGTATTTTTATCTTTATTAAATAATTTTAGAAAGTATGTTTTAAAAAAATATGTATACACAATAAATCATAAGAGAATAGCTATAAATTATTTTTTTTTTTCTATGTGAACCGGAATGTCAGGTGCAGCACTTGCTACTATGATAAGATTAGAATTAGCTTATCCTGGAAGTCCTTTTTTTAAAGGCGACTCTATTAAATATTTACAAGTTATAACAGCCCATGGTTTAATTATGGTTTTTTTTGTAGTTGTTCCTATATTATTTGGTGGTTTTGCTAATTTTTTAATACCCTATCATATTGGATCAAAAGATGTTGCTTTTCCAAGGTTAAATAGTATTGGTTTTTGGATACAACCTTGCGGTTATTTATTAGTAGCTAAGATAGCTTTTTTAAAATCTCAGTTTTGGCGTTATTATGATAAAACTCTTTTTTATTTCCCTCTTTTAGATAAATCACAAAAAAAAAAGTTTAACGAATTTAATGATAATGTTTTTTATAAAAAAAGTTTTTTAAATAATTACTCATTGGATGATTTCTCTTGGTTTTGGAAAGAACGTAAAAAAATAAATTATCAAAATTACGATGTTTATTCTTTCGTACCTTTAAAATTGTTAGATTGATCATCTTTAATAGATTATCCAGAGTCTTTTTGGTATGCCGCTAGCAGAGTTATAAAATCTAGAAGAAAAAAAGTATATATAACTAAATGTTCTAATAGTACATTAACGGTTGCTGGATGGACGTTTATAACCCCTTTTTCATGTAATACTAGATTTACTGGTATAGGAAGCCAGGATTTATTAATAATTTCTGTAATATTTGCTGGAGTATCAACCACCATATCTTTTACAAACTTATTAATAACCAGAAGAACATTAGCTATGCCTGGTTTAAGAAACAGAAGGGTTTTAATGCCTTTTATAACAATTTCTTTATTATTAACTATGAGGATGCTAGCTATAGTTACACCCGTTTTAGGAGCAGCCATGTTTATGCTTTTAATGGATAGACATTGACATACAACTTTTTTTGAATATGCTTATGGTGGTGATACTGTTTTATTTCAACACTTATTTTGGTTTTTTGGTCACCCTGAAGTTTATATTTTAATTATACCTACTTTTGGTTTTATTAATATGGTGTTACCTTACTCTAATACTAGACGAATAGCATCTAAACACCATTTAATATGGGCTATATATATTATGGCTTATATGGGTTTTGTTGTTTGGGGTCATCATATGTATTTAGTAGGTTTGGATCATAGAAGCAGATCTTTATATAGTACAATAACAATTATGATATCATTACCAGCAACAATTAAAGTAGTTAACTGGACTTTAACTTTACTAAACGGTGCTTTAAAAATAGATATAACTTTTTTATGGGCTGCTGCGTATATTCTTGTTTTTTTAGTTGGTGGTTTTACAGGTATGTGATTATCACACGTAGGTTTAAACATATCTATGCATGATACTTTTTATGTAATAGCCCATTTTCACCTAATGTTATCAGGAACAACTATAATTGGTATTTTCCTAGGTTTTTATTATTATTTTACTGCTTTGTTTGGTATTAAGTATTCTAGAATTTTTGCTTATTTACATTTAATATACTATTTTGGAGGACAATGGTTAACTTTTTTACCAATGTTTTGGTTAGGTTTTTCTGGTTTACCTAGAAGGGTTCACGACTACCCTGTTGTTTTTACAGGTTGACAAGGTATGGCTTCTGTAGGTCATTTTGTAACCTTGATGGGTGTAATTTTTTTTTTTATAATGATCTTAGACTCTCATATAGAAAGAAGAACTGTTATTTCAAGCACATTAGGCCTACCTCGTTGACATAAAAGAGCATCTTATTATATTTTTAAAATAAGATTTTTACAAAATAATAGAAACTCTTTGAGTTATATCCCATCTTTTAAAGAAAGAAACGAATACAGAAACAAACAGTACAATGAATTCGAATTTTATTCTTTATCTAAAACACAATAATTGTATATTTTAGAAATTTTAGGTTATATTTTAATTTTAGTTTTAAATATAATTTGTATGCTAATTGTTACAATGATAATCGCAGCTTTAACATTAATCGAGAGAAAGGTTTTAAGTTTAATACAACGTAGGGTTGGTCCATCTTTTGTTGGTTATAAAGGTAGGTTACAGTACATTGCTGATGCTTTAAAATTATTTATTAAAGGTGTTTTAATACCAGATTTATCTAATAAATTTTGATACATAACAATACCTTCGATATTAGCGGCAATTTGTTATTCATTTTGAATGAATTCTATGTGAGGTCCAAGTTTATCTTTGTTTGAAATAGAATATAATGTTGTTTATGCGTCTTTAATATCTATACTTTTTAGTTTTTGTATACTATTAACCGGTTATTTTAGTAAAAATAAATACGCTATTATTGGTTCTATAAGATGTGCTTTACTAGTTTTAAATTTAGAATTATTTCTAGGCCTTTTAACCTTAAATTTGGTTTTAATAACAGAATCTTTTTGTTTTTCTGTTTTTGTTATATACCAAGAATTATTTTGATTTTTTATTCTATTTTTTGGGTTATTGGGTGTAATAATTTTAATTTTTTTATTAGAAACAAATAGAGCTCCTTTTGATTTACCGGAAGCGGAAACTGAATTAGTTGCGGGTTATTTTGTTGAGTTTGGTGGTTTTTATTTTGGTATATATTATTTAGGCGAATATTTACATTTATTTTTTTTTTCTTCTGTAATAAGTATATTATTATTTGGTGGTTGAGAGCTTCCAATTTTTTTTTTTACAACAAATAAGTATTGTTGTGATAAAATTAATTTTAATGATATTTTATATCCTTATTTATATGATTACTATTATATATTTAAAACACCAGTTAAAATAATACACCTTTAGATGTTATTTAAATAATTTTTATTTTATTTATAGATGGTAGATTGTTTAGTAACCTATTTTGTAAATTTTTTGTCTTTATTTTTAATTTGATGGCCTTGGATTTCTTTTTTTTCCGATTCTTGGTTTCTTCAATTTTCTATTTTATACACTTTCTATTTATTTTTAAATAGTAAAAATTTATATTATATTTTACTTTATTTATTTATTGAAGTCTTTTATTTTGGATTATTTATTTCTATATACCAGATGGAGTTATTTACTGGTTTTTTATGGGTAACAGAGTGTACTGTTATATTTATTTCTCTTTTACTACTCTTTTACTTAAATTCTAAGGGAAATTTTTATAAATTAGATTTAAATTTTTATAAATATAATTATATTTTTTTTATAAACATAATTATATTTTTTTTTTATTCTTTTAGCGGTGATCTTGAGAATTTTAATTATTTGAATTTAAGTATAATAGAACTCTGGGATAATTATTATGAGGCTTATTTTAATACAAATACTAACGATTTTATGGGATTACTATTAAGTTATTACTTTTTTAATTGTTTTGAGTTTTTTTTATTAGGTTTTATATTGTTAATAGGAAGTGTAATATGTGTTAATTTATTTAAATTAAATAATATAATAAAATTACAAAAATACGATAATTTATTTACTCTTTTTGATTTTTTTAAGGATTCTGTTAGTTTTTTTTTTTTAAGAAAACAAAATATTTTAAACCAACAAATAGTTTACCCGTCAACTAGAATTTTTAAAAAAGAATATAAAAATAAAAAATAAATATACTTTTAATTTTTTAGTATAGGATGTTAACAAGCTTTAATAAATAAGACATATAATTAAACAAATATACAATTAAAATGGTAAAAAAAGGGAGTTATTTAATACCTTGTGATAAAAGCGGTGTAAAATTAGTAAGGGTGTTTCATTTATATAAAGGGTTTAACAGAAAAACCTCGTTTTTAGGTGATTTTGTAAAAGTTAGTGTAAGAGATGTAAAGTTTGGAAGTCCGTTACGTAAAAAAGCAAAATTAAAAGCTTTTTTAATTAGAACTAAAAATTGGACTAAAAAATGCGATGGATCGATTATAAAGTTTAAAGTTAATAATGCTATTTTATTAAAAAAAAGAACTACTAGTGTTGGTAAAAGAATAACAGGCCCTATATTAAAACTAATAAAGAGAAGGAAATTACTATCTTCTTTTTCAAAAATTTTGTAAAATTTATTTATGAGTGCCTTATATTGTTTTAGTTTTTAAAACACTAATTATGTGTTTTTTTGCAATCGCTACCAGGGGTACTTTACCTAGATATAGGTTTGATCAATTAACACAGTTAAATTGGAAGCATTTCGTTTTTTTATGAGTAGGTTATTTAATATTTAATATATCATTTATTTTACTATTTTGGTAGTTTTATTTTAATTTTTTTTAGCCTATACAGCTCAAATTTAGAGGAGCATTAAGTTTATTCTTAAAAGGTTAGGGTGCAAATCCTTATATAGGCGGACAAGATGTTAAAAATATTGTTTCACATTTTAAAAACTTATTTTATTAGTTTTCAGTATATGAAAAAATCAGAAATTGATCTTTTAAAATCAATTATAATTTTTTTTTATGCGGTAGGTATAATCCTTTTTTTTATTTAATTTAACTAATTTTAGTTTTTTATTTAAACATATAAATACATACAGGTATACAAACACACATATATATATATACGTGTGTTTATGTATACGTTTATTTTTAAATTTTTATTAAAACAAGTTAAAAAATTAAAATATATATAATAAAAACAATATTACTTATTACTTATTATTTATCACTTACCACCTATTACTTATTATTTTTTTATTTTTAGGTTATAATAAATAAAAAATAAAAACATGTCTCAGGGTAGTTATTTTTTCTATACTTTTCTTATACACTCCAAGGCGCTTTTTATAATATAAATATTGGTGTGGTTTATGGTTGTATAGTTTTTTACCCTGTTTGGGCGCCCTTTGGGGTTTTATAAAAATAATTCTACAAGTTCGGGGTTGTGCTTTTATAAAAATAATTCTACAAGTTCGGGGTTTTGCTTTTATAAAAATAATTCTACAAGTTCGGGGGTTGTGCTTTTATAAAAATAATTCTACAAGTTCGGGGGTTGTGCTTTTATAAAAATAATTCTACAAGTTCGGGGTTTTCCGTTTATAAAAATAATTCTACAAGTTCGGGGGTTGTGCTTTTATAAAAATAATTCTACAAGTTCGGGGTTTTCTTTACCCTGTTTGGAAGCTTGGGGGTTGTTCTTTTATAAAAATAATTCTACAAGTTCGGGGTTTTCCGTTTATAAAAATAATTCTACAAGTTCGGGGGTTGTGCTTTTATAAAAATAATTCTACAAGTTCGGGGGTTGTGCTTTTATAAAAATAATTCTACAAGTTCGGGGTTTTCCGTTTATAAAAATAATTCTACAAGAAATAATTCTACAAGTTCGGGGGTTTTGCTTTTATAAAAATAATTCTACAAGTTCGGGGTTTTCCGTTTATAAAAATAATTCTACAAGTTCGGGGGTTGTGCTTTTATAAAAATAATTCTACAAGTTCGGGGGTTGTGCTTTTATAAAAATAATTCTACAAGTTCGGGGTTTTCCGTTTATAAAAATAATTCTACAAGTTCGGGGGTTGTGCTTTTATAAAAATAATTCTACAAGTTCGGGAAAAATAATTCTACAAGTTCGGGGTTTTCCGTTTATAAAAATAATTCTACAAGTTCGGGGTTTTCCGTTTATAAAAATAATTCTACAAGTTCGGGGGTTGTGCTTTTATAAAAATAATTCTACAAGTTCGGGGGTTGTGCTTTTATAAAAATAATTCTACAAGTTCGGGGTTTTCCGTTTATAAAAATAATTCTACAAGTTCGGGGGTTGTGCTTTTATAAAAATAATTCTACAAGTTCGGGTCGTTTTTTACCCTGTTTGGAAGCTTGGGGGTTGTGCTTTTATAAAAATAATTCTACAAGTTCGGGGTTGTGCTTTTATAAAAATAATTCTACAAGTTCGGGGGTTGTGCTTTTATAAAAATAATTCTACAAGTTCGGGGGTTGTGCTTTTATAAAAATAATTCTACAAGTTCGGGGGTTGTGCTTTTTTTTAAAAGTTGGTCTAACACCATTTCATTTATTTAAAATAGAGATTTACAAAGGTATACCCTTTTTATCTATTTTTTTTTATACAACATACTATTTTTTAATTTTTTTTTTGTATTTTTTAATTTTATTAGCCTCAAATCTTTTTAGTTTCTACATTTTAGTTTGGTTTATACTAGTCTTTTTTTTAATTTTTGGTTCATTATATATAATAAGTCTTTTATTTGATTTGAGTTTTATTAAGGCTTTTTTTGCTTATAGTACCGTAATAAATAGTATAAATTTTTTTTTAATAAGCCTTGCTATTGCTTCTACTCTACTATAATTATTAGTTTTATTATATTTATTTAATTGATGTTTTTTTTTTTTTTGTAGAATTTGAAACTTAATTTTAAAATGAATTCTTTTTATGATAATTATTTTTTAAACAAACTTATTAGTTTTTTAAAATTAAAAAACCAAAACACACTAAACAAAAGTACTTATTATTTAAACCTAAATAAGGAAAAAGTTCTAAAAAATAATAGTTTAACATTTAAATATAATTATTTAGAAGAGTTTTTAAAAATTGGCTTTAAAGCAGGTAATAAATTAAAGTTTTTAAAAAAAGTTTGTTTTTCTTTTAATTTGTTAATTTATTTATTTGTTTTTTATTCTGTTGATTTTTTTAAAAAATATAAACCTGTTTATGATTTTTATTATTTTATATTTAATAATTCTAAAAATTATTTTTTATTTAATATAAACTTTATTTTTTCATGATTATCGTCTATTTGTGAACCTATTTTTGGTTTAAAACACCATTTAATAAAACCTAAGAATAAAAAAAAAAATAAATTAAAAAAATTTTTCATTTTTCACCTTCCAAAAAGGAAAAGAAAAAAAGTTTTTTTAAAATGATTCTATTTAATAACTTTTTTTTTTAATGATAAAAACTATGAAAATAAACTATTCCAATGTTTAATAGATGTTTTTTTTAAATTCAAAAAATCTATAATTTATACGAAAAAAATATATATATATAAAAAGGTTTTAAAAACCAATAAAATAAAAAAGCCAATTAAAAATTAATTTTAATATTTTTATTTTTAATGTTACTTGTTTTAGCTGCTAAAGTTTTAGTTTTAGGAGGTTGTATGCTTCCAATCGCTTTCGGTGTTCTTGGAACCGGTATTTTATTTGCTGGTTATAACTTAGCTGTTTCTAGAAATCCAGAAGAAGTAGAGAATTTATTTAATTCAACTTTAATGGGGTTTGCATTAATGGAAACTTTTATTTTCCTTTCTTTTGTTGTAGGTTATGCTATATATTCTATGTAATATTATATTGGTGGTTTTTATAAAAATATTTTTTTTGTTAATTATTAGGTTAATAATTTACAAATTTATTTAAATACAATAATTATAGTCTAAATAGCTCAATGGTAGAGCATTAAGTTAATTAAAAAACTTAAAGATTGTTGGTTCAATTCTAACTTTAGACGGTAATGCTTATTAATATTTTTAATTTTTTTTTTTTAATAATTTATTTTTTTATTTATTTTTTTATTTTAACCTTAATATTTATTAAAACTTTAAATTATTTATATTTTTTTTTAATCTCTAAAAATGAAAAAATAGTTTTATTTGATATAAATTTTTTTAAAAATATTTTCGTAGTTAAGTGTTTAATTTTAAAAAAACATTTTTGTTTTATCTATTCTTTATTTAGTTTTTTTTTTAAAAAAATTAAGTCTAAATTTTTAAATAAAATTTATTATATTTTAGAAAAAAAAAATTTTTTTTTAAAAAAATTAAGCGTTTTTTTTAAAATCCCGTATTATAGGATTTTTTTTAGAAATTTTTTTAGAAAAATTAAATTTTTTTTTAAAAACCTTTTAAAACGTAAATGATTTAAAAGTTTTCGAATATATCTCAATCATTATTATTTTTTTTTTAAAAACTTTAAAGTAAACCCTTTTTATATTTTTTATAAATACTGCCTTTTTATAGTATCTTATTTTTTTAGATTTTTAATTTGTTTTAGAAAACTTTTTGAAGAGTTTTATATACAAAAATGTTTTTGAAGGCCTGTATTTAAAAGAACCTCTTATTTAGGCCTTTATAATAATTTAAAAATAAGCAAAGCTTCAAAAAATTTAATAAAAAAAGATTTAAATTTTTAAACAACTACAATTCTCCTTTATATATTTTGTATATATTTATATATATATGTATTTATTTAATTTTTTTTTTAAATTTAATTTCTTTTATTTTAATTTTAATAATTTTTTTTTTTTTATTTTTTTAAACTTTAATTTTTTAAACTTTAATTTTTTAAACTTTAATTTTTTTAATTTAAAATTTTTAAACTACAATTTTTTAAACTATAAATTAAGAAAAAAAAAGTTTTTTTCTTTTATCGATGTTAAAAAGAGTAATAATTATTTAGTAGATAAGAGGATAACTATAATAAAAAGAAGAAAGTCCAATGAAGACTTTTTCCCAAAACCATTTAAGTACTTTTATTTTTTTAAGAGAAAAAGAAGCTTTTTAAAAAAGAAAATAAAAAAATTTTCTCGTAGAAATATTTCTTTAAGGTTTTTTAAAACATTTCAAAATATAAATTTTTACAGACAATATTATTATAATTTTCACAACATTTATAAAACTAAAAAATTAGCTAACACCCCCTTAAAAAACAATATTATTTTAATTTTTTATAAATACTTTTATTTTTTTAAATTAAACTTAAACAATAATATTTATAATTTTAAAATAAAAAATTACAAAAATATTTTTTACAATAACACATTAATAGTTTATAATTATAAACACCTTTATATTAAATATTTAAATAAAAATTTTTATTTATTTAAATTTAGTAAAGTTTTTTTATTTAACTTTAGTAAAAAAAAAAAATTAAATTTTTATTTAAATAAGTTTAGTTGGTTTTTTTATTTTAATTTTTTACCAAAAATTTTTTTTATTTTTATTTTTAAAAAAAGCTTAAAAAATAAAAAAAAAAAATTTTATTTAAGTAATTTTGTTTTAAAAAAACTATTTAACAATAATAAAAAAAATTTTAATGCCCCATTTTTTTTTAATTTTTTTAATTTTTTTTTAAAAAATTTTGGAGAATTTTTTTTAAAAAAAAAAGTTTTAATAAACTTTTTTATCCTTAAAAATTTAGTTTTAACGTTAAGAAAAAAATTTTTATTTAAACACGCTAATAATAGGTTGTATAAGTATTTTAAAAAATTTAAAAAAAAATTAAAATTTTCAGTTGCTTTTGATATTATTTGGTTAACTTTTTTATTTAAAGATGTTTCTTTTTTTTTTAAATGGTTTTTAAGGTCTATAAAAAAAGTTAAATTTAACGATTTTAGACGTTTTATACATTTTATAAAAATGCTATTTAAGTTTTTTTTTAGTATGAAATTAAATTTTTTTGGATGCGAGGGTATTAGTTTTTTTATTAAAGGTAAGTTCGGTATAAAAGGTAACGCTAAAAAAAAAAAAATTTTCTTTAAATTCGGAAAATCAAGTTTATCTAAAAAAAAAATAAAAATCAATTTTGAACAAAAACAAATATTTACAAAAACAGGTGTACTAGGTTTTGGTTTTTTTATATATTTTTAATTATTAAATATTTACAATTTATATTATTAAATATTTGAATTTTTTTTACTAAATTTTTTATAATTAATTTTTCTATAAATTTTTAACCCTCTTTGAGTATATAAATTATTTTTTCTAATAAAGTACAACATATTGGCATTTTTTTCTAGTTTATTTTTATTTGTTTCTAATAAAATTAGTTTAGTTTTTTTTAATTTTTTTAAATGTATTTTAGAAAAATAAAAATATGTTTTATGTGCTTTATTAAAAATTAATTTTAGTTTATTTTTTAATTTTATTTTTTTTATACGATACCCCTTTCCTTTAAACTTTAACTTTCTAAAAAAAAAATTATTCCAACTATACAAGATATTGTTCAAATAGTTAGAAATAATAAAATTAATTTCATTGTTTCTTATATTATTAAATAAAATTACTAAATAATTGGTATTTTTTTCAAAAAAAAATATATTTTTTAAAACATATAAAATTAAAAAATAATTTTTATTATAAAAATAAACTATATAATTATTTTTTTTTTTTATTAAACTAAAATTATTTTTTTTTGATATAAATATACATACATATTTTATTATATTCATTTAAATTTTTATTTTAAAAAGTATTTTTCCTTTATTTTTGTTTTTTTTTAAATCTAAGTTTGTTATAATTTTGTTTTTTGATTGTATTAAATAAATGTTACTATTTTTTTTTAAATTTTTATTATTTTTAATTAAAGCTAGTTTTTTTAAAACATTATAATTATTAACGTATATATAATTTAAAAAAATTTTTTTTTCTTTTATTTTTAAATTTTTTATTAAATTTAATTTTAATAGTATTTTACAAAAATTTAAATTTTTATTAGATTTTTTTAAAATTATATTTTTGTTTTTATACTTAATACCAAGATTTATACTATTAATAAGGTTAAACATTATTTAATTTTTATATTAGCTATCTTTGATGTTAAATTTAATTTTTTAAATTGGTGTCTAGATAAATTTACTAAATTTATAATACTTTTATATTTTCCACTAAGTATACATATTTTTTTAAACCTATTAAACTTATTAAATTTATTTAATTTGCTTAGTTTATATTTTGAGAAAAACCTAATTTTAGGGTCTAACATTTTATTTTGTACTATACTTTTTAATATTTTTCTCTTTAATTCACTTTTTTTTAATTCATTTTTATAAATTTTTACTTTTAATATGTCTTTTATATTTTGTTTCATTACCTATCTATTTCTCCAAAAACTATGTCAATGGTTCCTATTAAAGCGACTAAATCCGCTAAAAAATGACCTTTAGCTAATATTGGATAAGCTTGCATACTATTCAATGCAGGTGATCTAACCTTACATCTATAAGGTTTAGAAGACCCATCAGAAATTAAAGAAACACCAAACTCTCCTTTAGGGGATTCTACTGCTTGATAAGTCCAACCACTTTCTATTTTGAAACCTTCGCTTCAATATTTAAAATGCTTTATTAAACCTTCCATTGAATTATAATTATTTTTATTTAAAGTTTGGTTTCAATCTTTATTACAAGTATATTTTAATATATAATGCGGGGATATTAATGGTGAATTTTTTTTTTTTTTATTAATTTTACTAAACCTTATAATTTTATAAACCAGTTGGTTAATGATATTTAAACTTTCTCCCATTTCATTCATCCTTAATAAAAACCTATCATAAGAATCACCGTGTTGTCCTGTATAACTTCTAAAATTCAAATAATAATAGTTACCATAAGTTTCTAAGTTACCTAATCTAAGGTCTCTTTTTATTCCTGTAGACCTCGCTAAAACACCAGTCAACCCGTATTTTAAAACAGTTTTAAAAGATAGTGATCCAATATTAATTAATCTTTGTTTTCAAATCTTATTATACGTTAAAACGTTGTGCATCTCATTTAAAGTAGTAAAACAATTTCTTGTAAACTCTAATATATCTTCTAGTAAAAATACTGATATAGCTTGTAAGTTTACTTCGTTTGGTCTGTAAAAAGCAGCATGCATTCTGGCACCAGAAACTCTTTCGTAAAATTCCATTATTTTCTCTCTTTCTTCGAAAGCTCAAAAAACCGATGACATACTACCTACATCTAAGGAATGACAAGCCACAGCTAGCATATGGTTAAGAACTCTAGTTAATTCATCATAAATTGTTCTAATTTGTGTAAAAGTTGCTGTGTAATTGGTTGTTCCTAATAAATATTCTATAGCTAAACAATAAGCATGTTCTTGAACTAGCATAGAAACATAATCAAATCTATCAAAATAAGGTAAAGATTGTAAATATATCCTATCTTCCATTAACTTTTCTGACCCTCTGTGAAGTAACCCTATATGTGGGTCAGCTCTTTCTACTATTTCACCGTTTAATTGCAGTATAAGTCTTAGAACTCCATGTGCTGCTGGGTGTTGAGGTCCTAGATTTAAATTCATAGTTTTTATTTTTTTAAATGATGTCGGATCTTTAGGAATGATTGGGTTTCATATCTGAAATATACTTCTATTCATGAATTTTATGATTTTTAATAATTTAAATTTTTTTTTTTATGACCTTGGTTTTAGTTTAGTTTTTTTTAATATAATAATTTATTTAATACTATTATTTATAGTCTTTGGTATTTTATTTATTTTTGATTTAAAATTTTATAAAACTTTAAATGAATTTAAAAATATAGGAGTCAATTTTTTTTTATTAATGAGTTTTATCCTAACATTATTATCTATGGCAGGTTTACCACCTATGTTAGGTTTTTGTGGTAAATTTTTAATGTTTATTTATTTCCTATCTTGTAAATTTTTTTTTTTTTCTATTTTTTTCGTTTTTATAAATTTTTTTTCTATTTATTTTTATATACAAAATATTAGGTTTTCAATATCAAAAAACGTTTCTAATTATTTTTTATTTAAAAATAATTTTATATTTTTTAATTTTAATTTTTTTTTTTTTTTAAATTTTTTAAATTTTTTAAATTTTTTTGGTATATTCTTTATTGAGGATTTTTATATTTTTTTTTCATATTTTAGTTTTTTTTTATACTTAATTTAGTAATAGTTTAAACCTCCGTTATTTTAATTTTAATGTGTCAACTAATTTTCAATTTTTTAGGAAAATAAATAAAAAAAAAAAACAACTTTCTAAGACTTCAAGACTGTTTAATAGGTCTGATAGAAGAATAAGTTGTCCACAATTAATAGGAATTGTTACACACTTAAGAATAATAACACCTAAAAAACCTAATTCAGCTAGAAGACAGTGTGTAAAAGTTGTTTTAACGAATAAAAAGCCTACCTTAGCTTATATACCAGGATCTGGCCATAATTTAAGAAAATTTTCTAAAACTCTTATAAGAGGTGGTGGTGCTAGAGATTTACCAGGTGTCAGTTATAGTTGTTGTAGAGGTCCTTACGGTTTAAATGGTATTTTAAATAAATCTAGGAGAAGATCTATATATGGTGCAAAAAGACCTGATATTTTAAAAAAAAAATTAAGAAGAAAATTTAGAAAAATTTTCCAATAACCAATTAATTGTTTTATTATGAGAGTAGATTATATAGTCACACCTATTAATTCTATTGTTTCTTGGTCAAGACAAGGTTCATTCTGACCCTTAACTTTTGGGTTAGCTTGTTGTGCTTTAGAAATGATGCATGCTACTGTTAGTAGATATGATTTTGATAGATTTGGTGTTATATTTAGGGCAAGCCCACGTCAAGCGGACTTAATTATAGTTGCAGGAACGTTAACAAACAAAATGGCACCAGCCCTTAGAAAATTATATGAACAGATTTTAGATCCAAAATGAGTATTATCAATGGGAAGTTGTGCCAATGGTGGTGGATACTACCATTACTCTTATTCCGTAGTTAAAGGATGTAATAGAATAATACCTGTAGATATATATATACCTGGTTGCCCCCCAACTGCTGAATCTTTAATGTTCGGAGTTATACAATTACAAAAAATTTTATATAGACAAATAGATGAAGAAGAGCTTGTACATAAAAAAAAAAAAATATTTAATTATAAAACCCAAATTTAAATTTATAAATTATTCTTTATTTAAATTTATAAAATTTAATAAATTAAAATTTTATTACATGAATTCTATTTTTTTTAAAAAAAAATTTAATAATTATATTTATTTCATTTTTTTTAAATTTAATTATTTTTTAAACTTTTTTAAAAATAACTCTTATTTTTATAAATCATTTTTTTTTAATAAATTTAAATTTAATTGTTTTATAAATTTATTTTTATGTAAAAAGTTTTTTTTAAATAATAAAATCTTTAATAAGAAGTTAATTTTATATCTTAATAACAACTTATTTATTAAAAACCTTACTAATCTAAAAGAATACAAACACTTCAACATGTATAGTTTATTTTATAACAATATAAGTTTTAGTATAAAAAAAAAAACAGTATATAATATTTTTTTAAAAAAATTTTTATTAATTTTTTTAATTAATTTGAATTTAAATTATTTTTTTTTAAAAAATTTTTACAAATTATTAATTTTTTTTTTTTCAATATAATAATATAATTTTTAGATATTCCTAAAAAAGTATAATGCGACATCTTCTGGTTTAAGACACAGAATTTCGAGAATTTGCTTTAAATTTAAGAAAATCAAAAAACATTTTATAGTTTTTAATAAGAAAAATTCTATTAAAAACAATTTAAACAAAAAATGTTTTATAAGCAAAAAAGGTTTTTATAATAAAAATAAAACCTTTTTATTAAACAACAAAAGACTTTTTTTAAGGAATTTGAGTTGTTTACTGAATATATTTAATATAAACTTTAAAAAACCCTTTATCGGATTAATAAAGTTCGCTAATGGTAGTTTTTCTTATATAAATTTACAACATGGTTGTTTTATAGGACAGTTTATAAAAACATCTTATTCGGTATTAAACTTTTTTGAAACATATTACCCGGGAAGTATAATTCCTTTAAAATTTTTAAATTCAAGTATTATTTTTTCTAATATTTCTCTAGTAAAAAAAGATAAAATACAATACGCTAAATCACCCGGAACGTTTTGTAAATTTATTAATTATTTTAATGAATTAAATATCATATCAATAAAACTTCCTACAGGTACTCTTAAATATGTCAGCTCAGATATTTTTGTAACTTTAGGTCGAAACTCTAATATTTTAAAAAGTAAAGTAGTTTTTGGAAAAGCAGGTATTTCCTTAATGATGGGTAAGAAACAAAAAGTTAGGGGTGTTGCAATGAACCCGGTTGACCACCCTCATGGTGGAAGAACAAAAACCAATAAACCCGAAGTATCTCCTTGAGGTTGGGTTACAAAAAAAAATCATTAATTTTTTTAAATTTATTATACACATACATATGTATAATAAAAACCTATAAAATTTTAAAGTTTAAAGGTCTTACACTAACTCAATGGTAAAAGTAAAAAAAAATAAGAAGCTATCTTATTTTAGTAACAAACTAATAAGGTTCTCTTTTAAGAGAAAGTCTAATATTTATAATTTAAAAAAAAACAAACACGAAAGTATTAATATATATACAAGATCTTCTTGTATCCCAAAGAATTTTAATAAGGTTACCTTTTTAATACATAAAGGTAATCTAATAAAATTATTAAAGTATAGTAAATATTTGAATTCTTTTAAATTTGGAGAATTCTCATTTACACGAAAACCATTTTATTTTCCTTTGAAAAATAAAAAAAAAAAAAGATAATTATACAAAGAATGGGTAATATAGTAAAAAGAATTATAAAAGTAGCCTTTAAGTACCTAAAAATTTTTTACAACAATCTTAGAACAGAAATTAATCTTTTTGTTCACAATCTATTATATGATTTTTATTATAAAGTCAACTTTCTTAATTGTATTTTTTCTACTATTCTTTTATTTAAACTTGTTTGAGTTCTTTCTGATTACCCTGAGTTATTGGTTAAATACTATTTAACCCATTTTACTGTTATGACGTTTGTTTATATATATTTATATTTTTATATAAATGATAAAAAATTCACATTTAATAGGTTTTTTTTTTGTCTTACAGTAGCTGTATGTTTTTGATTAATTTTACTTTTTTTAATTTTTTTTTATATAGAATATGACCTATTCTTAACTTATTTCGATTATTTATGGAACCACGACTTTATAAAAAAATTTTTTACTTTTATTTTTTTTACCCTTATTACTTTTATATACATTTATTTATACTTTTACGTAAACGATGAAAAAGTAACGTTTAGTGCTTTTATGCAATATTTTAGGATAGCTTTAACTATATGGTTTATTATAATTTTTTTAGTCGTATTATATATAGAGTATTACCTTCACTAATGTATATATGGATTACTATAATTTATTTAAATAAAAGGCTGTGTTGTTAAAAATGTTGTTTAGGTTAATGAAAAACATTTTTATTTGAATAGTAATAAACACCCCACTACTAATATATTTTATGATTTTTTTTTAGCCAATTTTTCCAGCAATACTGTTTATCTTTTTTTTAAAAGTATCAAATAAAAAGAAAGAGGTTTTTTAAATGGCTGTTTTTTTAGCTTTTTTTAACAGCGTTAAATTAAATAATATAAAAAAAAGCAAGCATAAATAAAAATTTATAAGATAAAAAAAATTTATAAGATAAAAAAAAATTCAAAAAGAGGTTTTTTAAATGGCTAGGGTCAATTTAACTAATTTGAATAAAACAGGTACTTATTTATTTTGAGAAAGTAATTGAGAAAATCTCTATAACTTTTCCAACAAATTAAATAAAAGCTTGGTAATAAACCTAGTAATAAACATTTTTTTAAATAATAAAATATTACATTGTAACTTTTTTAACTCTAAATCTTTTTTTAGAGATATAAAATTATTTAATTTTGAAGAATCTAACCTTATAAATAAAAAAACCTTAAAAATAAAACCCCTTTTAACAAGTAAAGTGTGGTTTATAGAGTACCAAGGGTGGTGTGTATTATCATTATTTATTTATAAGTATAAAAAATTTTTTAAAAAGCACAACAACGAGAGTTTAAACTTTTTAAAGTTTTATTATTATTATTTTTACCTATTAAAATCTAAAAACACACACAGTAATAATTATAAAAACATATTTGATTAATTTAAACACCCACTTATATATTTGCGTGAATGAAAATATTTTAATAATAAATTTTATAATTCAGATAATAGCCTCATTGATTTAAAAAAAAAGAATTCAGGAGTATCTAATTTTTATTTAAGTGTTTTAGAAAAAAGGTTTGAACTATTTAAAGAATTTAATTTTAATAATTACTTTTTTTATAAATGATTAAATATATTTAAATACCTAAATAAAAGAATAGCGGGTAATAGTAATATTTTAAACATAACAACCATAAATATATTTTTTTTAGATCTTATATCTTCTTATAGAGGTCTTAGGCATATACAAGGTCTTCCTGTTAGAGGTCAAAGAACTTGGACTAATGCTTGGTCAACATATAGATCAAACCTAACTTTAAGAAACTTTAAGTTAAGTTATTTAAAAAAAAATTTTTCTAAAATATCTATAGGTGAAATACAAATAGCTCAGATGGCAGAACAATTCAATCTTTTATGAAAATTACAGTGAGAGAATGAGTGGAAAAGTGAAAGAAAAAAAAGACTAAATTTATTAAAAAAAAGTAAAAATCCTATAAAAATAGATTTAAATTCTATATCACAAGGACAGATTAATATAAAAAAAGATTCTAGAGGAAAAAATAGGAAAAAAATGAAAACAAGCAAAAATAAGTTTAATACAGGATTTGACGTTGGTTTTACTAATGTTTTATTAAAATCTTCTTTAGAACTAAATACTAATAATTTAAAAAGAGTAGAACTAGCCAAACAATTACGTTTAAAAAAAGAAACTTTAAAAAACCTTAATAAGAAAAAAGTTAATAACAAAAATATAAAAAAATTAAATAAAATAAGAACACAAATTATAAGAAAATCTACTAAACTTTTTATCTAATTAATAGGTATTTTTATTTTTATTGTTTTCTAAAATATATTTTTGAATTATTTAATAAATAATTTTAATTTTTATTTTTTCTTAAATAATTTTAATTTTTATTTTTTCTTAAATAATTTTAATTTTTATTTTTTAATAAAATGTTTCAATTTTTTCAATTTTTTCAATTTTTTCAATTTTTTTAAGTTTACAACAAAAGAAAAAAAGTTCCGTTTTAATGATTTTTTTAATTTTATAAGAAAAACAAAAAAGGTTTATAAATTAAAAAGAAAAAGAAAAAAAAAAATTTTTTTTTTTTTAAGAAGAAAAAGGAACAGAAAACACTTTAATACTTATAGGCTTTCTAGAAGGTTTAAAAAAAGAAAAAAAAAACCTAAATTTAGAAAAATTAAATGAAAATTTAAAAAAATTGTAAGTTTGATTAAAAAAAAAATTTTTAATAAAATTGAATGTAAAAAAACATTCAATATAAAAATTTTTATTTTTTTTAAACTAATTTCATTTTTTTTATCAAAAAATATTTTTATAAAACAAAGTTACTTTTATTTTATAAAGTCAATTTTAATAAAAAAAAATATAAGTTTAAAAACTTACCTATTCCTAAAAACAAGATCCACTTTTCGTCGTAGACATAACTATAAAATTCTTGAAATTTCAAGGAAAAAAAAATTTTTTAGAAGAATAAGAAAAGGTTTTTTTAAAAAAAAAATTTTAAATAAAATCTCTAAAACAATGTTTTATAGGAATAAATTTTCTAAAAACAGAATTTCTAAAAAATATTTTTATACTTTAAAGAAAAAAAAATTTTTAATTAAAAATAAGTTTAAATGTTTATTTAAAAGAAATAAAAAACGCTTTAATAGGTATAATATTTGAAATTCATATCGTATTAGAAAAAAATTTTTTTTATACAGTTTAGAGAATAAAAAATTATTTAATTTTTTTTTTTTTAAAAACAAACATAGAAAAAAAAATTTAAAAACTTTTTTAAAAAAAAAAAAACATTTAACTCCTAATTTATTTTTTATTAAACTTGAAATGTCTTTAATAGGTGTTTTAAACAGGACTAACTTTTTTAATTCATTAAACGATATTTATTATTTTTTAAAAAATAATTATATTTTTATAAACGGTTTAGTTGTGAAAAACCCATTTTTTCAATTAACTGTTGGCGATAGAATACAACTAATAGTTTTTAAAAATTATTTTTTTTTTTATAAAACAAGAATTTTACTTTTTAAAAAGAATTTTCTTAGATTTAAATTTAAACTTTGGCGTATGTACGAATTAAAATTAAAAGTATATAATACTAAATTCTCGGATAAATTAAAAAATTTATTTTTTTATAAAAAAAAAGTCCCTAATTTCTTAGAAATAGATTTTAAATTATTAATGTGTGTTGTTATTTACAATCCTTCGTTTAATTACGAATTAGATTTATTTAAAGTACGTTTCTTATCTAATTATATGCATAGGTTGTATTTATGAAATTAAACTAAAATTGTAAAATTTTAGGTTATATACCATTATGTAAATCTTGTATTTTAAATTCTACAGAATGGGTGTATACTTTCATAGAGGCTCCTTCTTTTTTTAACTTTAGTTTATTTTATAAATATTATCAAAATTTTTTTTTTGATGGAACATTAAATATATTTTTATCTGTTATTTGAGGATTAACAACACAATTTAATAACTTTATATTGTTTAATTCGATAATTTTAGATAATTATTATTTAAGTTTTTTTTATCAATTTTTTTTTTCATCAGAATGGTTTAATAGTTTTTATAATAATAATAATAATTTATTTTTTTTAATAATACACCCGGAGTATATATTTGTAAGTTTATTATTCCTTTTAAACCTTACTAATAATTTTTTAATATATCCGGAAATATCATTAATAGACTTAAACATTCCTGAATCTTTCGATAACCCATTTTTTAAATTTTTAAATTTATTTTTATTAGTATTTTTATTAGTATTTTTATTAGTATTTTATACATGTTTTTATCTATCTTCGTTAAAGGAAGATCTTTTTTTAGATTCTGATTTTATTTCGAATAACTTATTAGTCGAATCTGAAAAGGAAATAGGATCATTAGATGATTTAATACTCGGTTTAACCACTTTAATATTTATATTTGGTTGGTATTTTTATATATATTTTTTATTTAATTTTAATTTTTTTTCTCAAATGAGTTTAATTTTTTTTTCTATACCATTTTTATATTATATTATAATAAGTATGCCTTCTTATTTGATATATGATTTTGGTCTTTGTTTTTTAGCTTATTTAAGGGGTGTTGGTGCTTCTTCAATTTTTATTATGGAACTTCTTTATGATTATATCGCTTTTTTAGCATTTTATGTGAGATTGATGGTACAAAATGTTCGTTTAATATTAATGTCTTTTACTTATATAAGCTTACATGATTTAATTATTTTTTATTATTTTGATTCCAACTTGTTTTTTGGTTTTGATTTTATCTCAGAAAATATATCTAATTTAGATAGTATAAACAGCATCTTTAGTTATTATTTTTTACTAATACTTCCAATTAAAATTGTTTATTGGCTATACGAACTGTTTCATACTTTTTTTGTTATAACAGCACAATTTATTGCTTTCTTTGCTATGGTTTTTTGACTTTTTTTTTTTTTATTTACTTTTTTTGTTTTAGAAAAACATGAAAATTATTTCTTTTTTAAAAGACAATCAAAAAAATTAAAAAATTAGTTATTATTGTTTTATTTTTTCTATGTTGTTTAATATTTTTTTAAAAAAAAACTTTTTTAGATTCTGCCAAAGTGGTTTATATATTGATTTTTTTTTAAAACAATTAGGAGAGATTTTAGTAAGAAACATATTTGTATATACATCTTTATTTTTTGGTGAAAAATATATGATAGAGGTTTTTACAAAAAAAATTATTTCTAATTTTATATTTAAATTTAATAATATATACAACTTTAATCAATTTTTTTATATGATCTTTTTTTTGCAATTTATAAGTTTTTTATTTTATTTACTAAGCTTATTAAATTTATTAATTTTTTTAATTTAAACACTGGAGTGTGTTTATATTCCATACATTAATGTATTTTTACTAGTATATTTCAATATGATGTTGAAATAGAATTTTTAAAAGAACCTTCTTTTAGACTTAAAATTTTTAAACTTGATAGAGAATAGTATTGTGAAAGAAAGGTGAAAAGAAATTTATTGAATGTTTAATCGATTCTGAAATTTAATGCGGTTTTATAATTAATGCGAAATGTGTTAATGTACCTTTTGTATAATGGACTGATGAGTTTATTAAAATAGCAAGCTAAAATTAATAAAGGCGTATTGAAATAAAAATATTAGTTATTTTAATAATACCCGAAACTAAACGATCTAAATATGGTTAGGTTGAAAATTTAAAAAATTGGAGGACCGAACTTCTAGATGTTGCAAAATCTTAAGAAAAACTGTATTTAGGGGTGAAAGGCTAATCAAGTTTAGTAATAGCTGGTTTTCTACGAAATCTATTTAAGTAGATTGTATTATATTTTTAGATATAGGTAAATTAATTTGAATAAATAATTAAAATTTAATTTTAATTTTATATTTTTAATAAAATAATTATATCTGAATATTTTTATAAACAGATTATTAGCGCTAAGGTTAATATTCAAAAGGGAAACAGCCCAGACCATATAATAAGGTTTTTAATTATAGTTAATTTTTAAGAATATGTATTAATTTTTTTATAAAATGTTGGATTGGAATCAGCCATCAAATAATGAAAGCGTAAAAGCTCATTATAATTTTTTTTTTTTTGAAAAATAAAAATATTAATATGTGTTTATAAATTTATAAAATATACTATAAACCGAATTTATGGAACCTATTTAGTTTTAATAGGTTGGTAGTAGAATATTTTGTATTTCTGTAAAGAAAAATTGTTAAATTTTTTGGAGAAATCAAAAGAAATTATATCAGTGTTAGTAATAGATGTAATGTGGAAATCATTACCGCATAAAAAATTTATGGTTGCTTTGTACTTGATAATCTGACAAAGTGTGATACGGTGTCTAATGCTTATATATTTATAGAAAAAGCAGATGAATTTATTTTAATTAAATTTTTATTTTAATTAAATTTTTATTTTAATTAAATTTTTATTTTAATTAAATTTTTTTTTGATAAAAATTTTAAAAATCTGGAAAATTTAAAAATAATAACCGTACTAATACAAACACATGTAATTTGGTTTAATAAATAAATGCGTAAAGTGTAATAATATTGAAGGAACTTGGCAAATTAACCTTGTAACTTCGGGATAAAAGGGGCTTTAATGCTAAAAAAATAGGGGGTAGCGACTGTTTAATAAAAACATAAGATTTTGCAAAATTTTTGATGATGTATAAAATCTGACGCCTGCCCAGTGCTGCAAGATAAAAAAAAAAGGTTTAAGCTTTTTTTATAAATCCCAGTAAACGGCGGCCGTAACCCTGACGGTCCTAAGGTAGCGAAATTCCTTGGCGGGTAAGTTCCGTCCCGCATGAATGGCGTAACGACTGCCCCGCTGTCTCCAATATTATACTTATGAATTCAAATTAGTCGTGAAGATGCGATTTAATATAGCTAGACGGAAAGACCCTATGCACCTTTACTATAACCTATTATTTTAGTATAAAATTTAATATATATAGTTATGTAGTAAATTTATATTAATAATGGAAAACTACTTAAATTAAATTTAACTATTACTCTAATAATAATCATTGTAAATAGATTTTGGTAGGTTGGTAGTTTGACTGGGGCGGTTACCTCCTAAAAAGTAACGGAGGTGTGCATAAAATTTTAATATTTTTTAATAAAAAATTAAAGTTTGATTAATGTACTAATAAGTATATTAAGGATATACTAATATCTGCTATATTGACCCGATAATATTTTAAGGAAAAGTTATCGATAAACAGATAAAAGGTACGCTAGGGATAACAGGCTGATAATTTTTGAGAGTTCTTATCGATGAGATTGTTTGGCACCTCGATGTCGACTCATCACATCCTAGAGGTGAATAATCTTCTAAGGGTTCGGCTGTTCGCCGATTAAAGTGGTACGTGAGTTGGGTTTAGAACGTCGTGAGACAGTTTGGTCCCTATCTACTATATTCAATTAAATTTATAAAATTCAACCTTAGTACGAGAGGACCGGGAAGAGTTGACCTCTGATAAATCTATTGCCTAACAAATAAAAAAGGCATTGTAGAAAAGTTAAGTCAATATATAATATTAATTATTTAATTAAAATTAATTTTATTTTAAATTTAATAATAACAAATTTTATAAAATATTTTTTATAAATTTTTAAATTAATTTTTTTTAAATTAATTTTTTTTTTTAAAAATTAGAAATAATTGGTGAATTTTTAATTTTTTTGTTAATTTTTTAGTATTGTTGTTTTTTTTTTAACTCATATGGCGGAATGGTAGACGCGTGGGACTTAAAATCTCATCCTATGGGTATCGGTTCAAGTCCGATTATGAGTATATTTTTTTTTAATACTAAAAAAATACTAAGCATTAAATGGATGCCTAAAGTTTAAAAATTAACGTAAATTTAAATACGATATCTAAAAAGTAAATTTTTTTTTTTTGATAAAAAGTTATTTTAATTTAAGATTTTTAGAATTAAATTAATTTTAACGAATAGAAACATCTTAGTAGTTAAAATAAAAAAAAATCAATTGAGATATTTAGTAGCGGTGAGCGAATCAACAGTCTTATATTTTTAATATTATTTTGAATTTGAAAATTACCATAGAAGGTAAAAGTCCTGTAAAAATTAAAATTTATTTTTTTTTTCTCTTACTGCCTGGATGGTTCCAACGTGGGCTCATTCCCCATTGTTTTAAGAGTTCGATTCTTTTAGGGAGTATATTATTTTTTTTATAAAGTGGAGTTTAGTTTTTTTTTTTTAGATGGTTTATTTTTTTTTAAAGTTAATGATTTGTTAGTTTTTGATATTAACGGGTTAAATGATTTTTTATTTTTCTGAAATAAAAACAATTTTATACAACAAACCAATTGTAACTCATGTATACCATTCTTTGATAAATATATTTATAGGTTAAATAATAAAAATGCTTTGAATTATAATTTTTTTAATTCTTTTTTTTATAAAAAAGTTTTGAATATAAATATTTTTTTTTTTAATTAAAAACCTTATTCTATGTTTTAAGTTTTGTTTTGACTTAAAAGGTTTTTTTATGTTTAAATGAGTTTTTTATTATTGATACAATAACATAGATACACCTTATATTAATTATAAGTTTAATTTATGGTTTTATGTAAACATAAGACAATTTAAATTTAAAATTTCAAATTATCTAACTTTTTTTATTAGCAGTTTAAACAACCTAACATTTAAAACTTTAAAAATCTTTTATAAAGATATTGATTTTATTTTTTTTTATATAAAAATAACTCAAATTAGTTTTTTATTAATAATTTTTATATTTTTATTTTTTTTATTATAACACACTTATATAACTATATCAGTGCTTTTATAAATCTTTGTTGTTTTAAGAAGGATTGGAGTTATATGAAACCTTTTCATTTATTTTAAGTTTATTTGATTTAAACATATATTATGATTTTTTTCTTAAAACTTATTATAAATCTTACGAATTTGGATATTTTTTAAATATTAATAATTATTTAGATTTGTTTATTTTTTTTAAAAATTTAGCATTTTTAAATCTAATTTATTTAAATGTATCTTTTATTTTATGTTTTATTCTATATTATGGGAATAAATTTTTGAATTTACAATTTTTTAAATTTTATACTTCAGTTTTTTTTATAAAAAAGTTAGCTTTATTTAGCCTTTTTGTTTCTTTTTTTTTACACATACTTACCTTTACTTTATATTTTTTTTTAAGCAAGGTTTTATCTAATTATGTGTTATCTTATAATTATTTATTAATACCTAACCTATCTATATTTAATTTTTATATCAACATGTCTTTTGATTTTTTTGGTTTAATAATTTTAACACTATCATATTTAGTGGGTTTTTATTCTTTATTAGCCTTAGATACTAGATTATACTATAAAAACATTAAATATATATTTTCTTTTAATTTTTTTATAATTATAGTATATTTTTACACAACTGTTTCAAATTTATTTTTATTTTTTATTTTTTATGAGTGTTTATTATTACCATCTTTTTTGGTTGTTTATTTTGTTAGTTCTAGTAAAAAAGCATATCAAGCTTCATTATACTTTTTAATTTGAACCCAGATAGGATCTTTTATAGTTCTATGCTGTGTATCTTATTTATTGGCTTTTTTTGGTGGATATGATTTTTTTTTTTTAAAAAATTGTTTTTTTTCTAATTACGAGTGTTGGTTAATTTTTTTTTTTCTTTTTATCGGTTTTGGTATAAAAATACCTATTTGACCATTCCATTATTGATTAACTAAAACACATGTGGAAGCGCCTGCTGGTTTTTCTATGTTTTTAAGTGGTTTTTTAGTAAAAAGCGCTGTATTTGGTTTTTATAAGATATCAACTATTATGGGGAATGAAATAGATACCTTTTTGTTTAATATTGTTTGTATTATAGGAATAATGGATTCTTCTTTAAAAATGTGAGGTCAAACTGATTTAAAAAAATTAGTTGCTTACGGTACAATCCAAGAAATGAATTTAATTTTTTTAGTTTTTTGTTGAGGTGATGTATTATCGATTATAGGTGGTATTTTATTTTGTTTAATGCATTCTATTTTATCAACTTTAATGTTTTTTTTAGTAGATTGTATACAAAAAAGATTCCATTCAAGATCAACAGTAGAGCTTAGTGGTATTTTACATTTAACACCCAACTTAGGTATATCAATACTTTTTATGTGTATATTTTATTCTGGTATACCAGGTACATTAAAATTTACAAGTGAATTTTATATTTTTAGTGGTTTTTTTGACTCTTCACCATTCTTATGTTTTTTTATAATGTTGGTTGCAAATGTTATAGGGTTGATAGGTTTCTCTAAACCATGGTTTAACGTTACTTTTGGTATGATGGTTAATATTAATAAATATTTACCACTTGATTTAACTTTAAAGGAATTATTTAATATTTTTTCTTGTTTTTTTTTATTATTTTTTAGTTGCTTTTATTTTATTTTTTTATTATAATTTTCAAAATAATAACAATAATGCGTGTATATAAATATTTTTTTTTTTTTTTTAAATTTAAATTTAAATTTAAATATTTTTTTTTAAAAAAATATTTTTTATTTTTTACTAATATAAATTTTATATTACCTAATATTTCTAATTTTAACAATAATAACCTATTTATTATAAAAAAAAATTTATTTATTTTTAGTAAATCGTATAATATTTATTTTTATAAGCTATTATTCAAACATTTAAATATGTTAAACAATTTAATATATTACTATTATATCAATAACTTTAATATATTTTTTTTAGATAATTGTACCAATAATAAAATATATTTACCATTTTTTAATACTAAAAAATTTTTAAAAAAAAAATTTTTTTCTTTCTTTAAACTTAATTTTAGTCTTTTAAAGAATTATAAATTTTTTAGACTATTTAAATATTTTTTTGAAACCTTTAAAATAAAATTAATATTTTTATGAAAAACAGTTAATTCTTTTTTTTTTTTTAAGTTCTTTAAATTTTTAAAGTTAAATATAATAAGTATTTGTAATTTAAATACTAATTTACTTTTTTATAATAATTTTTTTTTTGTTTTAAAAAAAACTAATTTTTTAAAATATTTTTTTATTTTCTATTTTTTTAATATATACAAGGCTTCGTTATTTAATAAATTTATTATTAAGTTTAATTTTTATTTGAATAAAAAAACTTTTTTTTTAAAAAAAAATTTTTTTTTATTTTAAATTATTATATTTACACCCTTGTTTATATATTCAAGTGTTGGTGGGTGGGAGGGAAAGTTATAAATATATAAGAGATCTAACTCTGTTGTTATTTTTTCTTTTTGTCTGGTTAGCTCAGGGGAAGAGCGCTATGCTGAAAACTTAGAGGTCATTAGTTCGAATCTAATACCGGACACCTTATATTTGTATATAATAGTTTTCGGTATTAGAGAGAGAGGGGAGGGAGGGGTCGATAAATATGTAAGATAAGAAATTAAGATAAGAAATAAACCATCAAACACTAAATAAAAAAAAAAAAACCAAACAACCAAAAACTAGTTTTTATTAAAACTGGTCAGGGTTTAGTAGTAACCATACTTTATTGTCATTAGCATTTCTTTTTAGTATAGTTGATGGTTTATTAAGCTTATGGGATAATTTTTTGTTTTACAGTAATAATTGAATTAATTGTTTTTACGACCCCAATCATAGATTTTTGTACAAAATGTATCCTAAATATTTAGATGAGCTGGATTATTACTCATTTACAGATATTTATTATAAAGGCAATGAATTTGATTATTTTCAAAGGTGGAAATGACGTTATTCTGATATAAAGAATAAGTTATTAATATTCACACATCCTTTATTTTTTTTACATGAAAATATAATTTATTTTAATTTTTTAGAACATAAAAGGTCTTTTATTTATTTTAATGGTTTTGATATAGGTTTTGATCGTATGCAAAAAATTCTAACAGAAGATATTTATGTAAGATTGGCTTTTGGTATTGACCCTAAATACAGCTACTCTGATAGATATTTTTATATTAATTATTATTTAACAAACCAACTAAACTTTAATTATAGTTATTTAAATGTCGAATATTATAAAGTTTTAAGTGAACTATCAAAAGTAGACCAACAATTTGTTATTAATAATAGTGATGAAATTAGAAAAGCTTGGGTTAGTGGTATTTATCAGGGATGCCATGGAGCATGGGATGTTATTTTCTGAGGTCATAGAAAATATTTTATACGTTTTCATTAATATTTTTATATTTAAATACATAAATATACACGGGTATACAAACACATACATATACATATATATATACGTTTATTTTTAAATTTTTGTTAAAACAAGTTAAAAAATTAAAATATATATAATAAAAATAATATTACTTATTATTTACTACTTACCACTTGTTACTTATTATTTTTTTATTTTTAGGTTATAATAAATAAAAAATAAAAAACATGTCTCAGGGTAGTTATTTTTTCTATACTTTTCTTATACACTCCAAGGCGCTTTTTATAATATAAATATTGGTGTGGTTTATGGTTGTATAGTTTTTTACCCTGTTTGGGCGCCCTTTGGGGTTGTGCTTTTATAAAAATAATTCTACAAGTTCGGGGTTTTCCGTTTATAAAAATAATTCTACAAGTTCGGGGGTTGTGCTTTTATAAAAATAATTCTACAAGTTCGGGGTTTTTGTTTTTTACCCTGTTTGGGCGCCCGGGGGTTGTGCTTTTATAAAAATAATTCTACAAGTTCGGGGTTTTCCGTTTATAAAAATAATTCTACAAGTTCGGGGGTTGTGCTTTTATAAAAATAATTCTACAAGTTCGGGGGTTGTGCTTTTATAAAAATAATTCTACAAGTTCGGGGTTTTCCGTTTA